AAAAACGAATACCTATAATAGGAAAATGCAAATGTAAATTATTATTACGATAATTTATACTCATAGAGCAAGGATAAAAAATTACGCAAAAAAGGGTACTTGATGCTAATATGAATTATAGGATTAACTAAGGTCATCGGTCTAATGAAATAATAACTCTTCATTTTAGTTTGTTTATTTCAACTCATTAACTAATTCATTATGGGATTGATTGTTTTCCATTTCAATCAAAACGATTTATTAGCAAACGTTAGAATATTATAGATCTAAAATGAGATTTTTTTATTTTATCGGGAAATGATAAAAAATGACTGAGATATTTTTTTATCAAACCACGTATCCTTTAACAGATTTATTAATAGTCTCATTCGAATTTAACAATTGAATTTAGGTGTATTTTTTCCTCGAGTTTGACTAAAAAAAGACTCAAGTTTTTTATTAGGCAAAAGTTTACAATCCTTTGAGACATTTTATTACATGTAAATAAAGTATAGAATGATGAAAATCAAGGTCTTTTAGGTTCTTATTTATTTATTTTATTAAGTTTTATTTATATAACATAGCGGATTTTAAAGATAGAAATTTGAGAGATAAAGAACGAGAACTAAGAGTTCCAATCCAAAGATTTTTGGTTTTACAAATATTGTATTGTCTGGAATCAAAATTTTCTTATTTCGAGTAATTTTTGATACAATTTTCAGAGATCTTTCACATATCTATATTTATTTTTTATGAAGAGAATATTATTTAGAGAAAAAATAGATAATGAATAAGAAATAATAATTCGTTTTGAACAATAGATGTCTTTCACATCCAACTATAACAATGAGTAACTTCTTCATTTTTAAATGGCAGTTCCAAAAAAACGTACTTCTATATCAAAAAAGCGTATTCGTAAAAATATTTGGAAAAGGAAAGGATATTGGGCGGCGTTAAAAGCTTTGTCATTAGGGAAATCTCTTTCTACCGGGAATTCAAAAAGTTTTTTTGTACGACAAACAAATAAGTCCTAAAATATTGGAATAATCGGAATGGATTTTACTCGAAAAATTGGCTCAGTAATTTGTTAATATAAAATTCACAATTGGCAGTCCCTATTCTAATCAATATGAAATAGACCGGGTTTCAATCTTAATCTTCTAAGATGTCTAAAAGAATAATTCTTCTGTTTTCTCAATTCTAAAAAAAAAGAATAAAGAAAAAAATACAAGATTTTTTATTTATTTTTCGTATATTTTCACTCACATTGTGGTGGTGGGGAGTCTTATTTTCCCCATCGACCTTTACAATAATGAAAAATTTTTATCTTTCTTGAGAAGGGCAGATATAATATTTTTCGTTAAAATTAATGAATTGTTGAAACTAATTGATTCCATGTTAAAGTTAAAAAATTTTTCTTTTTTATAACTTTCTGACTTCTTAATTTATCGGAATTACTATATGGATTTCCGATATATCTCCAATTTTCAGCCCACTCAATAAAAGAACTTAATTGTTGAGATATTATGTACAAATAAGGTGGCAATTTGGAGTAATCCAAAATATGGCTATTTTGGATTCATTGAGAAAATTTATTTTTTGTTTCAAATTTATGAAATCAGATAAACGAGAAATAATTAAGTATCAATATGAAAACATTTTTTTTTATTCTATGGAGAGAATTCTCCAGTTGTAAAAGTTGGATTTTAGACTAGGATAAACTACGTCAAAGCCCTAAGATAAATAAACCGGACACCCTAAGAAACTAATGAACCTTGAAATTTACTTTTGAACTCATTTTTTTTATCAATTTGAATCTTTACTAAAAAACTTATTTGATTGAATTGACTTGTTCAATCTCGACGATTGAATATAAATAGGCTATTATGAGTTCGAGCAAGCCGCTATGGTGAAATCGGTAGACACGCTGCTCTTAGGAAGCAGTGCTAGAGCATCTCGGTTCGAGTCCGAGTGGCGGCATGCCATCTTATAAAAGAGATCCAATAGATCCTATAATAAAAATAAATTAAATTCCCGATTTATATTTCTTAATTAATTTAGGGGATTCCCTCCCTTTTTTCATTTTTATGATATTTTCAACTTTAGAGCATATATTAACTCATATTTCCTTTTCGATTGTTTCAATTGTAATTACAATTCATTTGATAACCTTATTGGGCAATGAAATCATAAACCCATATGATTCGTCAGAAAAGGGGATGATAGCTACTTTTTTATGTCTAACAGGATTATTAATCACTCGTTGGATTTATTCGGGCCATTTCCCACTAAGTGATTTATATGAATCATTAATCTTTCTTTCATGGAGTTTCTCCCTTATTCATATAGTCCCTTATTTAAAAATAAGAAAAAATTATTTAACCACAATAACTGCCTCAAGTACTATTTTTACCCAAGGCTTTGCTACTTCGGGTCTTTTAACTGAAATACATAAACCCACAATATTAGTACCCGCTCTACAATCGGAGTGGTTAATAATGCACGTAAGTATGATGATATT